AAGGAAATTCCGCACCTAGAAGCCCACTTACTTCGAAATTTAGACAAAAATGGAATTGTGATACTGGGATCTTGGGTAGAGACAGGAGATATTTTAGTGGGTAAACTAACGCCTCAAATGGTGCAAGAATCATCGTATGCCCCGGAAGATAGATTATTACGAGCTATACTTGGAATTCAGGTATCCTCCTCAAAGGAAACTTGTCTAAAACTACCTATAGGCGGTAGGGGTCGAGTTATTGATGTGAGATGGATCCAAAAAAAGAGGGGTTCTAATTATAATCCGGAAACTATTCGTATATATATTTTACAAAAACGTGAAATTAAAGTAGGTGATAAAGTGGCCGGGAGACATGGAAATAAGGGTATCATTTCAAAAATCTTGTCTAGACAGGATATGCCTTATTTGCAAGATGGAAGATCTGTTGATATGGTCTTCAATCCATTAGGGGTGCCGTCACGAATGAATGTAGGACAGATATTTGAATGCTCACTCGGATTAGCGGGGGATATGCTAGATAGACATTATCGAATAGCACCTTTTGATGAGAGATATGAGCAAGAGGCTTCTAGAAAACTAGTATTTTCTGAATTATATGAAGCCAGTAAACAAACATCGAATCCGTGGATATTTGAACCCGAGTATCCGGGCAAAAGCAGAATATTTGATGGAAGAACAGGGAATCCTTTTGAACAGCCTGTTATAATAGGAAAGCCTTATATCTTGAAATTAATTCATCAAGTTGATGATAAAATACATGGACGTTCCAGTGGGCATTATGCACTTGTTACGCAGCAACCCCTTAGAGGAAGGGCCAAGCAAGGAGGACAACGTGTAGGTGAGATGGAGGTTTGGGCCCTTGAGGGATTTGGTGTTGCTAATATTTTGCAAGAGATGCTTACTTATAAATCTGATCATATTAAAGCTCGCCAAGCAGTACTCGCGACTACGATCATTGGCGGAACAATACCGAAACCTGTGGACGCTCCAGAATCTTTTCGATTGCTCGTTCGAGAAATACGATCTTTGGCTATGGAACTGAATCATTTCCTTGTATCTGAGAAGAACTTCCGGATTCATAGGAAGGAAGCTTAATTGGACGGAATCATAATTTTTATTCTATGATTGATCAATATAAACATCAACAACTCCGAATTGGATCAGTTTCTCCTCAACAAATAATTGCTTGGGCAAAAAAAATTCTACCTAATGGAGAGATAGTTGGCGAGGTAACAAAACCCTATACATTTCATTACAAAACCAATAAGCCTGAAAAAGATGGATTATTTTGTGAAAGAATTTTTGGGCCTGTAAAAAGTGGGATTTGTGCTTGTGGAAATTATCGAGTGATCGGAGATAAAAAAGACAACAACAAATTTTGCGAACAATGCGGGGTAGAATTTGTTGATTCTCGGATACGTAGATATCAAATGGGTTATATAAAACTGGCATGCCCAGTAACCCATGTGTGGTATTTGAAACGTCTTCCTAGTTATATCGCGAATCTTTTAGATAAACCTCTTAAAGAATTAGAAGGTCTAGTTTATTGCGATGTGTGATTTGATCCAATTTTTTATTGTACAGATTATTAACGATAAACTGTCATTCCATTCAATTGAATTGGGATGTCCCCGATCTGACATGTCTCTGGGAGTGAGTAACATGAAGCTCAGAATTTTGGGTATATTGAATATTCCCCAATTAAAAAGGGAATGGGTCTATGGTCGATTCAGTAACAAAGAAATATAAGTTTATAGCTCTACACCTCGTAAAAAAAAACTTCTTGTGGAATTCATTATTCCATTTCTTTTAGAAAGAACGAAGATTATGTGTAAATAAGCAAATATATAATGGTTGCGGAAGTCTATCCATCGCATATAGGCTGAAGTATATCGTAGCATAACCGTCGAGGTAAAGTCTGGACCTAAAAGATCAAATGGAATAATACATAAAATAGACAAGGAAATCTCTTATGAATTCCGGAATACTCCTTTTAATTAATAATTTTAAGGGATTCCTCATTCGAAAGGGGGTATAGACTACTCAAGAATTTTATATTTCTTTTCTGTCATAATTGAGAAGAGGAATGCATCAACAGTGAAAAGTTGTTTGGTCTTTATTGAGAACTTGAGTAAAGAGTAAACAACTTTTTTTTAGACTATTGGATTATCCGTTTTATAGAATTTGAAAGCGGAAATCCCTTTATCTTGGGCGTAACTGCTTGAGCCGGATGAAAGGAAACTTTCATGTCCGATTTTAAAAGGGGGAGATCCTATTGGATCCTATCCAAATTTTTCGTTTGCTAGACCCGTCGTTAAAAAACCCACTTTCTTACGATTACGAGGTTCATTCGAATATGAAATCCAATCCTGGAAATACAGCATCCCACTATTTTTTACTACTCAAGGTTTCGATGCATTTCGAAATCGAGAAATTTCTAGTGGAGCAGGTGCGATTCGAGAACAACTAGCCGATCTGGATTTGAGAATTCTTATTGATT